CGGGGGATCGAATTGATTATAGAAATATGAGTTTAATTAGTCGGTTTATTAGTGAACAAGGAAAAATATTATCTAGACGAGTGAATAGATTGACCTTGAAACAACAACGATTAATTACTATTGCTATAAAACAAGCTCGTATTTTATCTTTGTTACCTTTTCTTAATAACGAGAAACAGTTTGAAAGAACCGAGTCGACCGCTAGAACTACTGGTTTTCGAACCAGAAATAAATAGGCTTACTCTTCAATCGAATCAAAATTCCAATCCGAACTCAAACGCAGATGGATGTTTTGTTCGAAAACTCCAAGAATCTAGATTTGATTGTCGTGTCGTAAGAACAAAAACAAAAATAATAATCACCGAATCGGGAAAGAATAAATCTTTTTTTTTGAGCGCGTTCGCTCATTTTGACGAATTTATCATCTTATCAATTTTTTATCATACTAATTTCAACTATACCTTCCCGGAGTTCATTCTCCGGGGAACGTCATTTAAATTTTTCCGGTGGATTCCTTACAATCCCCTTCTCTTATGATTTCATTGGAAATCATATAAAGACAATTCCTATTTAATATAGCTATTTGTGCAAGTATTTTACGATTAAGAAGCAATTTCCTCTTGTACAGATCGTGTATTAATCGACTATAACTATAGGATACCTTACTCCCGCGAATTACTGCATTTATCCGAGTGATCCACAAACGACGAAAATCTCTCTTTTGCCTATCTCTATCCCGATGAGCAGAAACCAAAGCTCTTATTTTCTGTTGAGTAATAGTTCGAGTAAGTCTTGAATGAGCCCCCCGAAAGCTTGATGCAAATAAACGAATTTTTGTTCTACGTTTACGAGCTACATATCCTCGTCTAATTCTGGTCATTGAATAAATGAAACTTTGATGAATAACTAATTGATTTCCGTTCTTTCAGTTATTCTTTTCCTCTTTACTGGTCGATTAATAACAAAACGGATTCTTCCAATGTATAAAATAAAAATTCCAATGGCTTTTGCTACTATAACCTTCCCGACCACTATTTTTTCTTTTTTTTAGGCATTTCACCGCTAAATAATAAATTGATTGATACTAGTAGGTATCAAAAAAAAAAAATAGTAAATATAAATGGATAAATAAATAGTGGTTCCATCGTTTCTATGGTTACTTCTTAAACGGTGAGGTCCTCTCTATACACCGGAGCCTCCTTCCATTATTTAATCAATATTATTGGTAACTTGTACAGTTCACACCCTTTGGCTCTACCTATGAATTTTTTAGTAATAGGTCTTTCACAACGAGATCTACCCATACAGTAACGGTATTTAATTATGAAATTTAGCTAGGTAGCTGACCCTGTTAGTCCGTTCTTGCAAGAGTGGGAACATCATTTTCTGCTTGTTAAATAGGATTTCCCCCGCTTAATGGATAATCATTTCTTACCAATGGGGAATTGCTTCTCATCTTAAATTCAGGTGATTGGATTTGCACCAATGGAAACCATAAATTGCATACACAGGAATATAAGGGATCTTTTTGATTTTTAGATCGTGAGTGGAATTCTTCCATTCTATCCTATTCATATTCTATCCTATTCACTGGTACTGATCATTGATACTGGAAAAATTCTTTCCTTTCTTGTGTACCAGCTTATGATCTGAACGCGTCGCACATACACCCTAGTACATGTTCCTCGTCGCTGAGGACATCCCCGAAGAGCGGGGGATTTCGTGACATTTCTTATTGGCTGTCTTGTGTTTCTAATAAGTTGTTTAATGGTTGGCATGCTGAATCATATACATAATAGGCTGGTTTAGATCGATCCTAACCGGATTATTATGAATTGCTTCTATTTATACTATTTATATTTAATAGAATATTAAAAGAATATTAAACGCGGTAAGAATATAAATAAAATCTCAATAAAATCAAATCACAGATTTGTGCGAAATCCCTGCTATTTTCATTCAACCGCTACAAGATCAACAATTCCATGAGCTTGGGCTTCTGTTGCTGACATAAAAACATCCCTTTCCATATCTTCGGATACAACCCATAAGGGTTTGCCCGTTCTTTGTACATAAACCCTTGTGATGGTTTCGCGTAGTTTCAGTAGTTCTTCCGCTTCCAGGATAAATTCTCCCGTTTGTGCCTCATAAAAAGAGCTAGCGGGTTGATGGATCATTACCCTGATGATAAATAAATGGTTCCTCTATCTTGCATGATGAGGTGAAAACAAAAGAATAAAATAAAAAGAAAAAAAAAAGATAGAATTGAACAACCGTACAGGCATCTTTTGTGCAGTGCATACGGCTCTATAATGGAATTTACTTTTACCTTTCATCGAATAGAAAATATAGGATCTATCAGACCCAGATCGGCAAATGATCCAATTACCACCCTTCCTTTCGGGGGAGTTAAAAAATACTATGATGGTTCCGTTGCTTTATATATTTATTTCGTCTGTGATTCAGCAATCCCAAAGTTTCTTTTTGAGTTAAGGAAAAA